AGAGGACTCTTGATACTTGCTTGATTCTATAAGCATCTGGCGGTTCTGTTCTCTAAAATGAAAATGCTGTAAATCCTTGCGTCTAGGCTTCAGTTCAAGGAAAGATTATATTAGTGAATATTGAATGAAAAAGAATCGTTAAATCTTAACTTAATATGTCTTCTATTATTAATGTAGTGTTTATTAATTAGGTCTTGAATTAAGTTGGATAGACGAACGAGGAATTTATTTGATTATTAATTTATTAATTGCGTAAAGGTCGAAAGATACTTTGTTCGTATATAGACTCATGAAATTCTCTGTGTGCTCCTGCATTCAATTTAATATTGATTGAAGAGATAATTGGCTTTAATGTAATAGACTATCTTCCGATTGTTTCACCGAGACAAGCAGGAGACGTAATGTAAGGATTAGATAAAATGAAAAAAGAAATAGGGTATGTGATAGATATAGATAGTGATTTATCTTGACTCTAGATTTTTATACTTTTTACTTAATGAAATGAAGGTCAACAAAAGAAAGACTAGGTCTTATTATTCCTACATGTTAGTAACATTCCCTTGAAACTTCCAGGGGTGTATCTACGTATTTTGCTTGTGCTTAGTGTTTTCCGATTCTACTCGAAATCATATAAGAAACCTGTTATAATTGTGAGTTTATTGGATTGTTTCATCAACGGTATTGGGTCAGAATTCCCTTTTGACTCTGCGCCAGGAATTCCACTATTATTAATGAACATAATAATGAGTAGTGAACAATAATGGAATAATTCCTTCATATTTATAGAGATAGGGGATATAATTCACATGGATATAGTAAGTCTCGCTTGGGCTGCTTTAATGGTAGTCTTTACATTTTCTCTTTCACTCGTAGTCTGGGGTAGAAGTGGACTCTAGAAGTACTACTAATTGAGTTTGATTCCTCAAACTCAACTCATATCAATTGTTTTATAGATCGTTCTGCAAAGTCCTTTTTTTTACTGTTCAAATAGAAAAGAAAATAATTATGTTATTAAGTGGATACAGACTTCCTATGGGAAACAACATAGACATAGTGGTTGTCCAACAATATACTACACATAATAAAATATTGCCTTGGGCAAGTCACATATTGCGCGTTCCCGCTTTTTTTATTCTTTTAGAAATTTTATTTATGTTATGCTTGCTTTATTGAACTCATTTCATATCATGGTTCAAACGTTAAAAATCAGTGGGCTTTACTAATCCTTTTCGAAATCCAAAGAGGTTCCCATGGAAATGAATCACTGGATCATCTGTCAACTGATCAATCAATTACTTCTTCGGAATACTAAAAAAAGATTATGTGATTTTCTTTTTATTAATTATTAGTAATTATTTATTAATTATTAATATAGGCCTATACTCTTACTCTTTTTTCCTTCGTCAATTTGATTCTTTCAATGGATATCGGGATTCATATTGAATAGAATCAGAAATTCTAGGAATTCGAATTGTAAGAGTAAGAATTGCCCTTCGATTTTTTCAGATTGATGATTGGAATCAACACAAATTAAATAGATGAAGCAAAGAAATAGAATTGGTACACTATGTAAATACATTACATATATGTAATTGATATCTCTGAAGATACATATTGTAGATTGATCTATATTAAACCTCTATCTTTATACAGTACGACTTTATATACTACAATAACAATAATAAGTATGGTAGAAAGAAATATATGAATCTTTCTACCATACTATCGAATCTCATAAAATACTGATGATTCTAGTCCGCTTATTTCATTTAAGACACGAAATTTTAATACTTTTCATTTTATTTTTTCTTTTCAATCATTGATAAGAACTAAACAGTCAAGTTTAATTCAAATTAATCATTTTGACTGACTGTTTTTACATATATTATAAGTAAAAAAGCAGTAGGAACTAGAATGAACAGTGCAGTAGCAATAAATGCGAGAATATTTACTTCCATAATCTCATCGTTTCATTTTTAATTAATTCGCAATAACTCGGGATTTAATCCCATAGAGCTGATAAATCTTTCGCCTGTAAATTCAATATTCAATGGGATGAATTATATCTCGACGATATCGAATCGGAGCAATATCATGAATAACAATATCTGAGCTATCAAATTGATTCATCGTCGAGAATTAAATAGTATAACATAGGAAGATCTTTTATCCATACCGAATTCAAATTTTGATTCCCGATCCGATAAATAATTCCTTTACTTTCTTTATCATTTTTTCTTTTCTATAACCTACGCCCCTCCTTGTACAATCATCTGATGAAATATCATATGACCGCCTTTACACTTACTTACATTGGTTATAAAAAACCCCAATAAAATAACCAATAGAAGCGAAATGTAAAAAGGAAGAAGTTTAGTTCTAAACCCCCTTTTTTATGATCTAATCTTCTTGGAAAACAAAGAAGTAGTATAAATAAGGAGAGTCCGGGTATAAAAAAATCGAGTATTCCATCAAATTCATTAAAAAGTTTGTTCTTTCTTCGGCAAGACCCTTAAACTTAAAAAAGATTATTCATTCCCTCACAAAGAGAGATAGCACTTGCTAAGAGAGATAGGACCTTCTTTGAGCTTTATTTTATTAATATCCCATTTCTTTGGATTAATTATGGGATGCATATATCAAAAATTCAGTGTGAAATTTGAATGAGATAAATTGTTTCAAATTCACATTAATAATTTCAATTATTAATTGAGGTTACACAAAATTGGAGTCCTAAAGGGATATACTTTTAATCTTACTTTAATCTTACTAAAGGTATATACTTTTAATCTTAAAAGTATTATATCAAAGTTACTATGTTAAGTTAATTTTTTTTTGTATCATACAAATTCCATTTGTGTATAGCCTCCTGTAAACGTATAGTACTCTATTACACAGATTGGGAATAATCGAAAAAGCCAGACTCCGTACGGTATCTCTTGGAATCCTGAATATGATTTTACCAATCATTGTACTAATCTACATATGTCTTTCTCCTATCAATCGGTACTAGTTGAATAAATGGTAATTCCCATATTTTATTTCTTTGATGATAAGTGTGAAACTAATAAATAAAATACTAAAATACTAATAAATAAATAAAATAGGAGGGTATCCTCTTGGGAATGAAATTATGCTATTTGTTTTGTTCTCCTTTTCACAGCAAATGCAGAGATGAATTGATGTATTTTTTTTTAGTGGATTTGGGTCTGTCGGGACTGACGGGGCTCGAACCCGCAGCTTCCGCCTTGACAGGGCGGTGCTCTGACCAATTGAACTACAATCCCAAGGAAATAGAGTGTACATCATACATATTCTTATGATTTCATTCAAACCCTTTCTATTACTATTAGATTTTAGATATTTAGATTAGAATAGTCGTATTATAACAGAAACGCGCGTAATATATTTGATATACACACGGATATGCACTTTAGTGGGAGTGTCTCACGGATTGTTAATAATCCTTTCGTTTTTTATAAATTGAAAAATAATCAAAAAAATCTTTCAATGAAAAAAAAAGAGTTTTTTATTTATTCTTTATTTTATTCTTTTCCTTATACTTCCAGATCCTTATATGAATCTAGTATGAATCTAGATCATTAGCAAGCAAGATCAGAATTTGTGAGAAAAAAATAAAGAGAGCAAATGAACAGCGGTAAAATATATCAGAAATTTTTAGTTTTTTTTCTTCTTCCGTATTCCGATCAGGCATTTCTGGGGAACAACAAATGGGGTTCTATCATTTCATGGTGGATCGGCCAATTATTGGGCCGAGCTGGATTTGAACCAGCGTAGACATATTGCCAACGAATTTACAGTCCGTCCCCATTAACCGCTCGGGCATCGACCCAGGAAGAATCAATTCCCGGCTTATTGATAATCCATGATCAACTTCCTTTCGTAGTACCCTACCCCCAGGGGAATTCGAATCCCCGCTGCCTCCTTGAAAGAGAGATGTCCTGAACCACTAGACGATGGGGGCAAGTATGCCCGACCGCCATCATACTGTGCTCATTGTATGAACAGTTTTTTGAAATTGTCAATATAATGTGGTATGATTAAATCTGAAAGATCTTTCCCTCTTTCATGATTCCATAGAATCTTTTGATTCGTATTTATATTCATGAATCATTCATTCTAATCATATAATTTTTTTTAATATTATTTTCATTAATTTTATTTATTTTATTTATTTATTTTACATTAATTTTATTTATTTTAATTAATTTTATTTATTTTATATTTATTCTTTGAAATAGAATAAATAAATGAAATAGAATAAATAAAATTAAAATAAAAATAAATAGATATTAATTGATATTAATTCTAAATCGATATTAATTGATATTAATTATAAATCGATATTTCTATTTCTATTAAAATAAAAAAAAAAATAAATAAAATAAGAAACTAAATCGGTAGAATAGAAATAATACGAGGTATAGGACCTTTTGGGGAGTGATTGGTCCGCCAGACCAGAAAGGGAAATTAAACTTCATTTTTCTATCTTACACTAAGCCAGGAAATTAAAAAAAATCTGAAAATATGGGAAGAAGGATAGGGATCAACAAGTTATTGAAAATTGTTTTTCTCTAAGAATTAAGTTCGGGGAACAAGTAAAATAAATCTTTTTATCAATGATTCTACGAAATATCTTATATCTATGTTGAATTGGTAAGTCTATGTATCAATCAAATTAATTTCGTTATGATGGGGGTCAATTCAATTAATTCAATTTAGGGTCGGTTTTGAAACAATTCATTGCATTTCTATTTCTAAAATCCAATCTTAATTATAATAATATAATAAATAATAATAAACCATTTTTTTATTTTACCCATACTTACGATCCTATACTCACTAGATAAATTGAATTTATCGTTCCTGAATGGTTCACTATCTGGATAAGATATATATGTGCAATAACCTATATATATGTACATATATATATTAGAATAAGTAGAAGAATAAGTAGACTCATAGTGGCTAATGACTTA